CGCCTAACCAAAAAATCCTTTCTTCTTCTAATATTTTTATCTTCCCATTCATTTCCTGCGTACTCTTCATCTCCTAATTCCTTCCATTCTACCAAAGAATTATCTGTAATAATTCGCAAATCCGAATCGGCTAATTGTTCTCTAATAGCACCTGCCCCCGTAGAGATCTCTCGATTTCGAAATTTATCGAAACCTTGAGTAGTAAAAAAAAGTGGGATGCTGTATTTCCAGGATTGGATTTCATATTCGAATGAACCTCGTAATCGTAAGAAAGTAGGTTTTTTAGCTATGGACCTAGCAAAAGAAAAATTTAGATAGGTTCCTATAAGATTGGATTCCCCCCCTCACAACCGGACGTGAAGGTTTCCTCTCATCCGGCTCGAGTAGTTACACCAAATAAAGAAAAAGAAAGGAGTTACTCTTCTTTTTAAACTTTGTTCGATAAAATCCTACAAAGAGCTACTCTTTACTCAAGTTCCCAGTAAGGACCAACCTTTCATTGATTCATTCTTATCTTCATTTTATTTTCACTCTAACTTTTACTTTCTTTTATGTTTATTTATGTTTACGAAAAAATGAAATGTGAAATTATTGAGTAGTCTACTTCCCCTCAAATGATGAATTCCCTGAAATGAAAAGAATATTTTTAGACTTTTAAAGGATTTATTTGTCTATATATTATATTGTTCTATTCGATCTTTTTTAGGTTCCTACTCACCTCGATGGTTATGACATGATGCCCCTTGAAGCATATATGCGATAGATAGGCTCCTGTAACCATGCTATATTCGCTTGCCTGAACAGAATTTCTCTCTAAAAGAAATGGAATGTATAATTACACAAAACAAAAAAGTCTTTTTTCACGAGGTATAACTAACTATTCCTATATTATCTGTTGCGTAATCAACCATGGATCAATTCCCCTTTACTTCCATTTTTGAGTCTTGAATGCACCCATAATTCTGAGCTTCATGTTCCTCCTCCCAAGACACACGTCAGAGCCGGGGGCATCCCAATCAGATTGAATGGGATGACAGTTTATCAGTCCGAATCTGTCAAATGAAAATTTCGATCAAATCACACATCGCAATATACTAGGCCCTCTAATTCCCTAAGGGGCTTATCTAAAAGATTCGCAATATAACTAGGAAGGCGTTTCAAATACCACACATGAGTCACTGGACATGCGAGTTTGATGTATCCCATTTGATACCTTCGTATCCGAGAATCAACAAATTCCACACCGCATTCTTCACAAGATTTCGGGTCTTCTTTTTCAGCCCCAATAGCTCGGTAATTTCCACAAGCACAAATCCCACTTTTTATGGGTCCAGAAATTCTTTCACAAAACAATCCATCTTTCTCCGGTTTATTGGTTTTATAATGAAAAGTATAGGGTTTTGTCACCTCCCCAACCATCTCTCCATTGGGTAGAATTTTATTTGCCCAAGCCCTGATTTGTTGAGGGGAAACTGGTCCAATTTGAAGTTGTTGATGTTTATACTGGTCGATCATAGAATCGAAATTATGATTAATTGAGATCAAGCTTCCTTCCTATTCATCTGAAAGTTCTTTTCAGATACAAGGAAATGATTCAGTTCTAGGGCCAAAGATCGTAGTTCTCGAACGAGCAATCGAAAAGATTCTGGAGCACCCTCCGGGTTAGGTACTGTTCCTCCAATAATCATAGTACCAAGTACTTCTTGACGAGCTCTAATATGATCAGATTTATAAGTAAGCATCTCTTGTAAAATATGAGCAACACCAAATCCCTCTAGAGCCCAAACTTCCATTTCTCCTACTCGTTGTCCCCCTTGTTTGGCCCTACCTCTAAGGGGTTGTTGTGTAACAAGTGCGTAATGCCCACTGGAACGTCCATGGATTTTATCATCAACTTGATGAATTAATTTGAGTATATAGGACTTTCCTATTAGAACAGGTTCTTCAAAAGGATCTCCTGTTCTTCCATCAAATATTCTGCTTTTTCCCGGATATTCGGGTTCAAATACCCATGGATTTTTTGTTTGCTTACTGGCTTCATATAATTCAGAAAAAACAAGTTTTCTTGAGGCCTCTTGCTCATATCTCTCATCAAAGGGCGCTATTCTATAATGTCTCTTTAACAGGTCCCCCGCTAACCCGAGCGAACATTCAAATATTTGTCCTACATTCATTCGTGAGGGGACTCCTAATGGGTTGAATACCATATCAACGGGCGTTCCATCTTGCAAATAGGGCATATCTTGTCTAGACAAGATCTTAGAAATTATACCTTTATTCCCATGCCTCCCAGCTACTTTATCCCCCACCTTGATTTCACGTTTCTGTAAAATATATACACGAATCCTTTCTGGATTATAATTTGAAGCCCCCTTTCTACGGATCCATCTCACATCAATAACTCGGCCCCTTCCACCTATAGGTAGTCTTAGAGAAGTTTCTTTTGAAGTGGATACCTGAATGCCAAGTATAGCTCGTAATAATCTATCCTCTGGGGCATATGACGATTCATTCGCTGTCTGAGGTGTTAATTTACCTACTAAGATATCACCTGTTTCTATCCAAGATCCCAGCATCACAATTCCATTTCTGTCTAAATTTCGGAGTAAATGAGCCTCTAAATGCGGAATCTCCTTAGTTATTCTTTCAGGACCTTGGCTTGTTACATGAGTCTGAACTTCATATTTCCGGATGTTAAAAGAAGTATAAATATCCTCATAAACCAGACGTTCACTAATTAGTACTGCGTCTTCAAAATTGTAACCTTCCCATGGCATATAAGCTACTAATACATTTTTTCCTAAAGCGAGTTCCCCACCAGCTGTGGCTGCACCGCCCGCTAGAATTTGTCCTTTTTTAATATATTTACCCCGCCGAACCTGAGTTTTTTGATGCATACAAGTATTTTTGTTGGAACGTTGATACATAACTAATGGAATGCTTAGAGTATCCCCATTACTTGATAAAATTATCTTGTGAGCATCAGTATAAATGATTTTTCCCTTGTGTTCGGCTATACCTGAAATCCCCGAATCTAGAGCCGTTTGGCCTTCCAACCCAGTTCCAACAATGCACTTTTCGGACCGAGAAAGGGGAACTGCCTGGCGTTGCATATTAGAACTCATTAAAGCTCGATTCGCATCATTATGCTCGATAAAAGGAATGAGGGAAGCTCCAATAGAAAAATATTGGAAAGGAAAAATACTTCTAAGATGAATCTCTTCCCATGCAATAGTCAGGAATTCTTGACGATATCGAGCTGGAACAACCTGTTGTTCTTGAATACCCCGATTCAAGGCCAAAGAATTTCCTGCTGCTACCATATAATATTCATCTCTATTTGGTGATAAATAAACCATCTGTTCCTCTTTTGATCTCTCAGATAATTCATAAAAAGGACTCTCTATGGATCCCCAATAACCAACCTTAACATGAGTAGCTAATGATCCAATAAGTCCAACATTGATTCCTTCTGACGTGTCAATTGGGCAAATACGTCCATAGTGACTCAGGTGGATATCTCGTATCCGAAAACTAGCAGTTCGCCCTGTCAATCCCCCATGACCCAAATAACTCCATTTTCTCCCATGAACAATTTGTGTCAACGGATTAGTTCGATCCAAAACTTGAGATAAAGGGTGTAGTCCAAAAAACGATTCATAAGTAGTTGTTAATGAAGTTGAAGTTACCAAATTTTGAGGAGTCGGTATCAATTTATGCCTGATTGCTCCACATATAGTTCCTCGAATCGCATTTTCTAAACGAGCAAGAGCCAATCCGAATTGATCCTGTAATATATCTGCTACAGAACGAATACGTTTATTTTTCAAGTGATTCATATCGTCAAGTGTACCCATTCCCAATTTCATTTCAATCAAATGATCCACAGCGGCCAATAGATCTCGTGGTAACAAAAATGTATTGTTTTGGGGTATATCAAGATTCAGTCTCCGGTTCATATTTCGTCGACCAATCTTTCCTAATTCACATCTTTGTTGAAAAAATTTCTTTTGTAATTCCTTGCATAAGGACTCAGAAAACACCGGATCCCCCCCTACACAAGCAAATTGTTGATAAAACTCCAAAATATAATTTTCCTTTGACCCAATCTTTTTTTTCTCTTTTTCATTCGGGAAAGACAAGAAAATTTCAGGGTAACAAACATTATCTAGAATTTCTCTTATATTCGAACCCATAGCTGATGATAGAACTAGAATAGATATTTTTTGTTTTCTACTTACACGGGCCCATATCCTTTCTTTTCTATCAATTTCTAATTCCGACCTTCCACCCCAATCCGATATTATTGTACTGGTATAGACAGAAATTCCGTTATGTTCCAATTCTGAACGGTAGTAAATACCTGGACTTTGCAATATTTGGTTGATCACAATTCGGTATATTCCATTTACTATAGAGGTTCCAAAAGAATTCATTATAGGTATGTTTCCAATAAAAACAGTTTGTTCTTGCATATTTCTACCGGTTTTCCAAATTAAGACCGCGGGTACATATAATTCGGAAGAATATGTTAGTGATTCATATACAGCATCTCTTTCTTTTATCAAGGGCTCTACCAATTGATATGTTTCCACAAATAATTGAAATTCAATTTCTTGATCTCTATCTTCAATTTTTGGAAACTTATGAAATTCTTCTGCCAAGCCCTGATTAATGAACCTAAAAAATCCCTCAAATTGTATCTGACTGAATCCAGGTATTGTGGACATTCCCTCATTTTCATTCTGGAGCATCTTAATCTGAAGTTTCCTATTTATTCAAAAAATTCCATTATTCTATTCATCGAACCGTACCGATCGATCTAGCAAGGATGGAATGAATATTCTGTTTACTGAATCACATAAAATTTTAGCCAACTATATCCATATATATCATACGTATGAACGGAAGCAAGACAGAGAAATGTAGGGCATTTTTTACGCAAGTTCGAATTTGAGCCAGGTACAAATAGAAATAAATGAAAATTTATAAAGCATTCATGGGAAAAAAAATTCTGTCACTTAGGTTGACGGAGTCTTTTATCAGATATCAAAATTGATTCAATTTCTAACCAATTTTTTTCTTATGATATTACGATCAGGGTACAAAAAATAAATGAATTCAGGATTCAATCTGCTCTCTATGAATGAGATAAAAACAGAAGAATTAGGAACGGCATAGAGTTTCACTTTTTTTTAGCACAAATGCTCAAAAATTAATTCGCAACTCTTTTTTGGTAGTCGAATTTATAAAATACAATTTAATTGCGTACGTAATACTCATAGGAATAATCTTTAGGAAGTACATACCGGCACATGCCGATATAGCTATCGCATCTTTTATCTATCATAATAGAACTTGGTGCAACATAGGGAAAGTTGCACTCTATCATAATGTCTATTTTATATTCATTCAGTATCCACGTATAAAACAGCTCTTGAGTTTACACTGTTCTGGGGTTTACATATACACAATTATTATATTATATATTATATTATAATAATTATAATATAATAATATAATAATAAATATAATAATTAATTATAAACATAATAATAAAAATATTAATAATAAATAATAAGAAATAGAATAAAATAGAATAATAAGAAAGAAGTATAGAATTAATATTTTTATCTATTTTGGATGGAATTTGGCGACATAGCCAAGTGGTAAGGCGGGGGACTGCAAATCCTTTATCCCCAGTTCGAATCTGGGTGTCGCCTGACCAACAAAAAAAGACTTGGAATTTCTTATGATCGAACTTGACAAATTCTTGTCCCGAAAAAGCATAGGCAAGGAACTAGGTCTGTCAATACTTTATTTTTTTTTTTTGAACCCGTAGGTCCTATAAATGTCATCTTTTTTATAAAAATCTGGGTTCTGATTCTGAGTGTGGATCAAACAATAAATCTGAAGCAACCCAATCTTATTAATGATTGTTTTGGGATATTCTTAATTGAAGCAAATAAAATAAATAATGAGAATTCATTCTATTCTGGGCATCAGAACTATGAAAATAAGAAGTCGTAAATCTTGGTATCCAAAGGATACTAAGAGATACTCTATTTTGGCTCCTAAGGTTAAAGAAAGGATTCTAAAAAACAACATAAGGACTCCTTACGCAATACCTTTATTAATATTGAGACTAACCCCGTCTGCAATGAAATTCGATTAGGATTAGATAGGCTGATGGAATATTTTGAGAATTGTTGTGTAAAGAACTGAGTGAGGATACTTTGTATCCAGACTCACGATAAGCTCTGAGTGCTCAGAAATGAAATCAGAATGGTTATTCTTCTTTTCTTATTTTTTTTTATTTCCAATTCTTTAAATTTCAATATAATCTATTGACTAAGAAATAAAGGAACTTTTTACGAGTGGATTCGTGAAATTTTGTCATCAATAGACAATCCTATTTTGACTCTGCGCCATTGATTCCATTATTAATTCATAATTATAATGGAATATATACTTCATATCATAGAGATAGGGGACATCATTCACATGGATATAGTAAGTCTCGCTTGGGCTGCTTTAATGGTAGTGTTTACATTTTCTCTTTCACTTGTAGTATGGGGAAGGAGTGGGCTTTAGAGCTAGTAATATTACTAATTTAGTGCTTTACTAAATAATCTAACAATTGTGATCGTTTTGCCAAAACTGAAAAAAAAATACCTTGACTTGGTTTAGTTTATCTATATTCGTTTAATTCGAAATAATAAATATTAGGTATTATCTATATTATAGACTATATTATAGATATATATTATAGATAATAGATATTAGTATTAGTAGTATTAGGTATTAGATTTCTATTTAATTCTATTAATTATTTCGAATTTAATTAAGTTAATTAAGAATTAAGTATTTAAATTTAATATTTTTTTTGATTATAATTATATATCAATATCATTATTTATATTATCTTTTTTATATTATCCTTATATCTTATATATATTATATATAATTATATTATATACTTTATATTATCCTTATATCTTATATATATTATATATTAATTATTATATTATTATATTATATATATATTAATATATATTATATTATATATTATTATATTAATTATATTTATATTATTAATTTTTATATTATTAATTAATAATTAATTTATATTATTAATTATAAATTATATTTATATTAATTATAATTATATATTAATTATATACATTATATACATTATAGTATATGCACTATATGCACACACTATTCTTCCTACATTAATTCTTTCGATGGACTTCCATATACATAAGCATAAGAAGAGATATAAAAAATAATCGCAAGACCAACTTGCTTGAATTCATTATTTTTGATGGATTGAAATGCATACAAATGGGTGTGGAGAAAAAATATAGAATTATTTATTATTTAGTAGTAATATATATTACTACTAAATAATAAATAATTAGTATTAGATTAATATTATATTTTATATTATTTGATTGTCAATTGTAAGATAAAGCTTCTTTCTGTATACAATCTGTA